TTCTATTTATAAAAAAAATAATAAAAGAACTCTCAAAAATGAACCCAATTCTACTAGTTGGATTAAGAGAAATAGAACTATATGAATTGAGTGAAAGCAAAAAAGAAAAAAAATTGATAATCGATAATGAAATAATTCATGAACCGTCCATTAACATTCAATCTACAAATTGGACAACTTTTTCATTAACAAAAAAAAAAATACAAGATTTAACTGATAGAACAAACACAATTATAAATCAAATACAAAAAATTTCAAAAGACAACAAAAAAGGATTTATAAGTCCACATATAAATATTAGTTCTAACAAAATGAGTTATGATGATAAAAGAGTGGAATCACCAAAAAAGATTTTGCGGCTATTAAAAAGAAGAAATATTAGACTAATACGTAAATCAAATTATTTTATAAGATTTTTCATTGAAAGAATATATATAAATATCTTTTTATTTATCAGTAATATTCCTAGAATAAATGGACAACTTTTTTTTTATTTTTTTGAATCAAGAAAAAAAGATTTTAATAAATATAGCTCCTATAATTCCTATAATAACTATATTTACAATAATGAAATAAATCAAGAGAAAATTGATAAAACAAATCAAAATATAACGCAGTTTATTTCGACTATAAAAGAGTCACTTTCTAATTCTAATATTAATAATAAGAACTTACAAACTTTTTGTGACTTATCTTATTTGTCACAAGCATATGTCTTTTACAAATTATCACAAAGCCCGGTTTTTAACTTTTTGAATTTATATAAGTTAAGATTAAGATCTGTCTTTGAATATAATGGAGCATCTCTTTTTCTTAAGAATGAAATAAAAAATTATTTCCTTAGAACACAAAAAATATTTCATTTCGAATTGAGACATAAGAACCCCCCCAATTCTGAAATAAATCAATGGAAAAATTGGTTAAAGGGTTATTATCAAAATAATTTATCTCAGTCTAGATTAGTACCACAAAAAAAAAAAAGTAGAAATAGCATAAATCAACACTCTATACCTAAAAATAACCATTTAAACAAATGGGATTCATATGAAGAAAACCCATTAATTAACTTTAAATCCGAAAAAAAAAATGTTAAAAAACAATATAGATATGATCTTTTATCATATAATTTTATTAATTATGAAGATAAGAAAAACTCGTCTATTTATAGATTACCATTACAAGTAAATCATAACCAAGCGGTTTTTTATAATTACAACGAACATAAACGAAAAATCTTTAATATGCTAGTAGGTATCCCTGTCAATAATTATCTAGTAGAAGATAATATTATAAATAGAAAAAAAAGAAAGACCAATTCGGATAGAAAAGATTTTGATTGGATAATTCTCAATTTTTGTCTTAGAAAGAAGATGGATATTAGGGCCTGGATCAATATGGATAGTGACACCAACAGTAATAAATATACTAAGACTAGGGCTAATAATTATCAAATAATTGATAAAATCGACAAGAAAGGTCTTTTTTATCCCACAATTCATCAAAATCAAGAAATGAACCCATCCAATCAAAAAAAAAAACTTTTTGATTGGATGAGAATGAATGAAGAAATACTAAGTTGTCCCATATCGAATCTCGAACTTTGGTTTTTCCCAGAATTTTTGATACTTTATACTTCGTATAAGATTAAACCATGGTACATACCAATCAAATTTCTACTTTTAAATTTTAATGTAAATGAAAATGCCAGTGAAAATAAAAAAACGACAGGAAAGAAAAAACGAGATATTTTTCTATCAATATTTTCAAATGAAAAAAAATATCTTGAATTAGAAAAAAAAAATCAAAATCAAGGAGAAAAAGAATGCACAATCAAAACAGATTTTGAATCAACTCTCTCAAACCAAGAAAAAGATATTGAAGAAAATTATGTAGTATCAAAGATTAAAAAAAATAAAAAACAATCCAGGACCAACATGGAAGCGGAGTTTTATTTCTTACTAAAAAGATATTTGCTTTTTCAATTGAGATGGGACGATTCTTTAAATAAAAAAATTATCGATAACATCAAAATATATTGTTCCCTGCTTAGACCGATAAACCTAAGAGAAATTACTATAGCCTCTATTCAAAGGGGAGAAATAAATCTAGATCTTATAATGATTCAGAAAAATTTCACTCTTACAGAATTGATTAAAAGGGGAATATTACTTATGGAACCAGTTCGTCTGTCTATAAAAAATGAAGGACAATTTATTATGTATCAAACTCTAGGTATCTCGTTGGTTCATAAGAGTAAGCACACAATTAATCAAAGGTACCGCAAAAAAGGCCTTGTTGATACGAAGAATTCTGATGAATTTATTTCAAAACATCAAAAGATGACTGAAAATAGAGACAAAAATCATTATGATTTGTTTGTTCCTGAAAGTATTTTATCCCCTAGACATCGTAAAGAATTGAGAATTCTAATTTGTTTCAATTCTAGGAATAGAAATGGTATGCCTAGCAATGCATTTTTTTGTAATGAAAATAAGGTAAGGAGTCTAATTTTGAATAAAAGCAAAATAAATCAAAATACACTAATTAAATTAAAGTTCTTTCTTTGGCCTAATTATCGATTAGAAGATTTCGCTTGTATGAATCGCTATTGGTTTGATACCAATAATGGCAGTCGTTTCAGTATGGTAAGGGTACATATGTATCCGCAATTTAAAAATGAACTGAGCCGTGTACTGGAAAAAAGTGAAATAGGGATTGATTTTATTTACCGTACTTTATTGCGTATATGAAGACAAAAAGATGCACACATGTATTGTTTTACATTCCATTATAATACATGATAATAATTCAATGACATATCAATATCTAGAAATGATACAAAAATCTTCTTAGTTTATTGTTAAATTTTAGGTATAATTTTTAATCTTTTGTGAGTGTAGACAACTATCTTTTTTTTTTTATTTACCTACTCGAATCCAATTTTAAAATTGGGAATTATTAACAAAATTAAGATTATTGTATTGTCTATGCCAAAAAAAAAATGAGTATAATTATTATTATTGATCAATAAAAATATCTAGCAATAGCAATAAAGGCCGGCGAGGAGGGGGGGGGAGGGAGATTTCATTTTATGGTAAAAAAATCATTCATTTCGGTTATTTCAAACGAAGAAAAAGAAGAAAACAGGGGGTCTGTTGCATTTCAAATACTAAGCCTCAGTAATAGGATACTCAAACTTTCTTCCCATTTGGAATTGCACAGAAAAGACTATTTATCTCAGAAAGGCCTCCGTAAAATTTTGGGAAAACGCCAAAGGATGCTGTCTTATTTGTCAAAGAAAAATAGAATACGTTATAAAGAATTAATTAATCAGTTGGATATTCGGGAATCAAAAACACGTTAATTTTAATTTGAAGAGGCTTTTTGAATTATTGAATTATTTGATTTATTAGATCTTGACTTTTTTTTATTTTAATGAACTTATTTTCGCTTTTCAGTAATTTATGAAAGAATGAATCGAGGAAAAAGAGAACCTTATGAATATACCAGCTACAAGAAAAGACCTCATGATAGTAAATATGGGTCCCCACCACCCATCAATGCATGGTGTTCTTCGCCTCATTGTTACTCTCGATGGTGAAGATGTTATCGACTGTGAACCAATATTAGGCTATTTACACCGAGGAATGGAAAAAATTGCGGAAAACCGAACAATTATACAATATCTGCCTTATGTAACACGTTGGGATTATTTAGCTACTATGTTCACAGAAGCAATAACGGTAAATGGACCGGAGTTGTTAGGAAATATCCAAGTGCCTAAAAGAGCCAGCTATATAAGAGCAATTATGTTGGAGTTGAGTCGTATAGCTTCTCATCTGTTGTGGCTTGGTCCTTTTATGGCAGATATTGGGGCGCAGACTCCTTTCTTCTATATTTTTAGAGAAAGGGAATTAGTATATGATCTATTTGAAGATGCCACCGGTATGAGAATGATGCATAATTATTTTCGTATCGGAGGAGTAGCGGCTGATTTACCTCACGGCTGGATAGATAAATGTTTAGATTTTTGCGATTATTTTTTAATAGGAGTTACTGAATATCAAAAACTTATTACCCGAAATCCTATTTTTTTAGAACGAGTTGAAGGAGTAGGCATTATTGGTAGAGAGGAAGTAATAAATTGGGGTTTATCAGGACCGATGTTACGAGCTTCTGGAATACAATGGGATCTTCGTAAAGTTGATCGTTATGAATGTTACGACGAATTTGATTGGGAAGTACAGTGGCAAAACGAAGGAGATTCATTAGCTCGTTATCTAGTCCGAATTGGTGAAATGACAGAATCCATAAAAATTATTCAACAAGCTCTAGAAGGAATTCCGGGGGGGCCATATGAGAATTTAGAAATCCGATACTTTGATAGAGAAAGGAATTCAGAATGGAATGATTTTGACTATCGATTTATTAGTAAAAAACCTTCTCCTACATTTGAATTGCCGAAACAAGAACTCTATGTGAGAGTTGAAGCCCCAAAGGGAGAATTGGGAATCTTTTTGATAGGAGATCTGAGTGGTTTTCCTTGGAGATGGAAAATTCGTCCGCCGGGTTTTATCAATTTGCAAATTCTTCCTCAGTTAGTTAAAAGAATGAAATTGGCTGATATTATGACAATATTAGGTAGCATAGATATCATTATGGGAGAAGTTGATCGTTAAAATGATAATTGATACACCAGAAGTACAAGATATTAATTCTTTTTCTAGATTCGAATTTTTAAAAGAGACCTATGGAATTATATGGACCCTTATTCCTATTTTTACTCCTGTATTGGGAATCACAATAGGTGTACTAGTAATTGTATGGTTAGAAAGAGAGATATCCGCAGGGATACAGCAACGTATTGGACCTGAATACGCCGGACCTTTGGGAGTTCTTCAAGCTTTAGCAGATGGGTCAAAGCTACTTTTCAAAGAAAATATTTTTCCATCTAGAGGAGAAACTCTTTTATTCAGTATCGGACCGTCCATTGCGGTTATATCCATTTTAGTAAGCTATTCAATAGTTCCTTTTAGTTCTCACCTTGTTTTAGTGGATCTCAATATCGGTGTTTTTTTATGGATTGCCATTTCAAGTATCGCTCCCATCGGCCTTCTTATGTCAGGATACGGTTCAAATAATAAATATTCTTTTTTAGGTGGTCTACGAGCTGCTGCTCAATCGATTAGTTATGAAATACCATTAACTTTATGTGTATTATCAATATCTCTACGTGCGATTCGTTAAGATATAAAGTGGTCTCTATTCCTTCCTTTCTAGGAAAAAAGGCGGAATAATTTGAGTAAATATCTTCATTTTTTATTCATTATTCAGATGGATGAACTAAATCAGATAGTTATATGAGTGAAAGAAAACAGCTTATATAATATATAAATTATATAAATATAAATTCGCAGTAAAAAAAGTGAGTCTCATTTTCTATGTATAAGAGTTAGAGAGTTGAGCGGAAATAAACATAAGCATAAGAAAGCGGTTGCCCCAAGATTGGGTGATTCGTCATCCTGACTTGAAGCGGGTTCAAAAGATCAACCATAGTGAGTTTTCACTATCCTTTGTATGTATTCTCGTACATGTATTACCTTAACGGATGATTGAACAAAAACGAGTGGATGGTTAGAAACACCAAGATACACAAAGGATTAGTAATGAAGATTATGTAAAAGAATATTTCTGCATAATATACAAAGAATATTAATTGAGGCTTTATGTTGGTAGAAATGATCAGGCAGTACTCCCGATGATTCCGATCCAGAGTATGCTCCTATTCGTCGATTAAATAAATGACTATTGGAAACGAAATAATCTTTTATTGATTTCTTTTTTATTTTGTAAGTCTCCTTTTTCCAGAAACAGAAAGAAGAATAGAAACGAAAAAAAGATTTTTTTTTATTCTTTCTTTATACTTTTATCCTTTCTATATCCATATTTATATAGATATAGATAGAATTCATATCATAACTTCTAAATTAATGTATAATTCTTTTTCATAAGTGAAAAGGACGAGTTATTTCAATTTTTATAAGTTAGAAGGAGTATTTCATTGAAGAAATAAGTTATTACTCAACAAAGAAAGAAATTATTATTGAAATCATTAAATAAAGGATGAGATCAATTCAGAAGTACTTTGATTTTTCTATTTTTCATTATTATATTATTATATATATATAATAATGAAAGCAGAACAGACAGAATTAAATTGGTCTAATTCGGGATCGTACAATAAATTTTTACCTTATCCATCGTATAAACATATCAAGATAAAATAATATTGACCTGATCCCTAGATTTATTTATGGTCCTCAAGGAGCCGTATGCGGTGAAAATCTCATGTACGGTTCTGGACTAGCGATGGTAACAGTGATGGTATCACCGACTATGATTATCTAATAGTTCAAGTACAGTTGATATAGTTGAGGCACAATCAAAATATGGTTTTTGGGGATGGAATTTGTGGCGTCAACCTATAGGGTTTATTATTTTTCTAATTTCTTCCCTAGCAGAATGTGAAAGATTACCTTTTGATTTACCAGAAGCAGAAGAAGAATTAGTAGCAGGTTATCAAACCGAATACTCGGGTATCAAATTTGGTTTATTTTACGTTGCTTCCTATCTAAACCTATTAGTTTCTTCATTATTTGTAACAGTTCTTTACTTGGGCGGTTGGAATATCTCTATTCCGTACATATTTGTTTTTGATTTTTTTGAAATAAATAAAACATATGATGTTTTTGAACCGACAATTAGTATGTTTATTACATTAGCTAAAACTTATTTGTTCTTGTTCATTCCTATCACAACAAGATGGACTTTACCTAGGTTAAGAATGGACCAGCTATTGAATCTTGGATGGAAATTTCTTTTACCTATTTCTCTCGGTAATCTATTATTAACAACTTCTTCCCAACTCTTTTCACTGTAAAAGAAGATGATATCCTATATTCTCAACTTGGATCAAACAAGAGAAATAAACAAACATAAAATTATTCATAATATATTTACAATATGTTCCGTATGATAACCGGGTTCATGAATTATGGTCAACAAACAGTACGAGCTGCAAGGTACATAGGTCAGAGTTTCATGATTACCTTATCCCACGTAAATCGTTTACCCATAACTATTCAATATCCTTATGAAAAGGTAATCGCCATGGAGCGTTTCCGCGGTCGAATCCATTTTGAATTTGATAAATGTATTGCTTGTGAAGTATGTGTTCGTGTCTGCCCTATAGATCTGCCCGTCATTGATTGGAAATTGGAAACTGATATTCGCAAGAAACGATTACTTAATTACAGTATTGATTTCGGAATCTGTATATTTTGTGGTAACTGTGTTGAGTATTGTCCAACAAATTGTTTATCAATGACTGAAGAATATGAACTTTCTACTTATGATCGTCACGAATTGAATTATAATCAAATTGCCCTAGGTCGTTTACCAATGTCAGTAATTGACGATTATACAATTCGAACAATTTTGAATTCTCCTCAAATAAAAAAATAAATAAATCCTTGATGAAAAAAAGATCTTGAATTACTAGGGGTCATTAAATAAATGAGTTTTTTCCTTTTGTTTGGTCTCAATAACTACAAACCTCAACTATTGATTGGTTAGTAAGAAGTACGTCGTAATTTGGATTGAAAGGATTGAAAATTCATTATCATTAATTACTATATCTGACATTATTTCGAAATGTATAGTTTCGTATTCGAACTACTCTATTCAGACTCTATTCATATAAAACATGAGATTAGTCCAATAACTGTACCCCACATTAATTCACATCCCTTAGGATTTAATTCAATTAGAAATTTCTTATGAATCATCAACAATTTTTTCTGGTCTGGTCTCAATAAGGTCATGAAAAACATTTCGATTTATTTACCTCTTATTTTACATATAATGGATTTGCCTGGACCAATACATGATTTTCTTTTAGTCTTTCTGGGATTAGGTCTTATCTTAGGAGGTATAGGAGTAGTATTACTTAACAACCCAATTTATTCTGCCTTTTCGCTGGGATTAGTTCTTGTTTCTATATCTTTATTATATATTCTATCAAATTCATATTTTGTAGCCGCCGCACAACTCCTTATTTACGTGGGAGCTATAAATGTTTTAATCATATTTGCTGTGATGTTCATGAATGGTTCAGAATATTACAAAGATTTTAATCTTTGGACCGTTGGGAATGGGTTTACTTTGCTGATTTGTACAAGTATTTTTGGTTTACTAATAACTACTATTACGGATATATCATGGTACGGGATTATTTGGACTACAAGATTAAACCAGATTATAGAACACGATTTGATAAGTAATAGTCAACAAATTGGAATTCATTTATCAACGGATTTTTTTCTTCCATTTGAATTCATCTCGATAATTCTTTTAGCGGCTTTGATAGGTGCAATTACTGTGGCGCGCCAATAATAAATCTATAAAATTGGTAACAGCAATCCAAAATAAACTCCATTCTGTGTTATCACAATTATTTACCTTCAATTAGAATTTAAAATTGTTTATGTTTAAAATATAAAATAAAAATTCTTTTATTCGATCTATTACCAATAGATTTCTTTCTTCCGTACTTTTATAGTCAATTGAATCTTTTCTATTATTGTTCATATTATATTGAAATGAATCGAAATTGATAAGGAGTTGGTCAATGATGCTCGAACATGTACTTGTTTTGAGTGCCTACTTATTTTTTATCGGTATCTATGGATTGATCACCAGCCGAAATATGGTTAGAGCTCTTATGTGTCTTGAACTTATACTGAACGCGGTTAATATAAATTTCGTAACATTTTCTGATTTTGTTGATAGTCGCCAATTAAAAGGAAATATTTTCTCCATTTTTGTTATAGCCATTGCAGCCGCTGAAGCAGCCATTGGACCAGCTATTGTTTCGTCAATTTATCGTAACAGAAAATCAACTCGTATCAATCAATCGAATTTGTTGAATAAGTAGTATGAATGATCAGTAGTAATATGAATGATAAGTAGTATTAACCATACAAATTAGAATATTCATAAATTCGAATTTAATATGTATTATACATAATGTATGATCATGTTTGCGAAAATATAAGAAATCAAAGTATCTTAGTTCTCTCCCATGAGTCGAACCGGAAGTAGATTGATTATAAAAATTCTGGCAAATATAAATCATTGATTCATCTGGTATCGAAATATATGATTCATTTACATACAAGTTTACTAGATCGAAAATTTATTATTAAAAAAGAAAAAAAAAAAGATTATAGATCCAATGTCACATTCAGTAAAGATTTATGCTACGTGTATAGGGTGTACTCAATGTGTCCGAGCTTGCCCCACAGATGTATTAGAAATGATACCTTGGGATGGGTGTAAAGCTAAACAAATAGCTTCTGCTCCAAGAACAGAGGACTGTGTGGGTTGTAAAAGATGTGAATCTGCCTGTCCAACGGATTTCTTGAGTGTTCGAGTTTATTTGTGGCATGAAACAACTCGAAGTATGGGTCTAGCTTATTGATACTTTCCAAAAACCTACTTGAATAGGACTACAATTTTATTTTTTTTGCCTTTACCGACAAAAACCCGTGCTCAATATATTATATATTGAGCACGGGTTTTTCTGGTCCAAGTGTATCTTGTTTTTACCACGAATTATTTTCCTTGGTTAACGATAATTGTAGTTTTGCCAATATTTGCAGGTTCCCTAATTTTCTTTCTTCCTCATAGAGGAAATAAGGTAATTAGGTGGTATACTCTTTGTATATGTATAATCGAACTCCTTCTAACAACCTATGCATTCGGTTATCATTTCCAATTGGACGATCCATTAATCCAACTGACAGAGGATTATAAATGGATCGATTTTTTGGATTTTTCCTGGAGATTGGGAATAGATGGAATCTCGATAGGACCTATTTTGCTGACGGGGTTTATCACTACTTTAGCTACTTTAGCGGCTCGGCCAATTACTCGAGAATCCCGAGTATTCCATTTCCTGATGTTAGCAATGTATAGCGGTCAAATAGGACCATTTTCTTCTCAAGACCTTTTACTTTTTTTCATCATGTGGGAATTAGAATTAATTCCAGTTTATCTACTTCTAGCCATGTGGGGAGGAAAGAAACGTTTGTATTCAGCTACAAAATTTATTTTGTATACTGCAGGAAGTTCCGCCTTTTTATTAATGGGAATTCTAGGTATTTGTTTATCTGGTTCTAATGAACCAACATTAAATTTTGAAACATCAGCTAATCAATCGTATCCTGTAGCACTCGAAATGCTATTCTATATTGGATTTTTTATTGCTTTTGCTGTCAAATCGCCGATTATACCCTTACATACCTGGTTACCAGACACTCATGGAGAGGCACATTACAGTACTTGTATGCTTTTAGCTGGAATTTTATTAAAAATGGGAGCGTATGGATTGATTCGGATCAATATGGAATTATTACCTCACGCACATTCTATATTTTCTCCTTGGTTGATGATAGTCGGCACAATTCAAATAATCTATGCAGCTTCAACATCTCCTGGTCAACGTAATTTAAAAAAAAGAATAGCGTATTCCTCTGTATCTCATATGGGTTTCATAATTATAGGACTTGGTTCTATAAACGATACAGGACTTAATGGAGCCATTTTACAAATAATCTCTCATGGATTTATTGGCGCGGCGCTTTTTTTCTTGGCAGGAACGAGTTATGATAGAATACGTCTTGCTTATCTCGATGAAATGGGTGGAATGGCTATCACAATTCCAAAAATATTTACGACTTTCAGTATCTTATCAATGGCTTCTCTTGCATTACCGGGCATGAGCGGTTTTGTTGCAGAATTAATAGTATTTTTTGGAATACTTACTAGCCAAAAATATCTTTTAATGACAAAAATACTAATTACTTTTGTAATGGCAATTGGAATGATATTAACTCCTATTTATTCATTATCTATGTTACGACAGATGTTCTATGGATACAAGCTTTTTACTGCGACAAACTCTTATTTTGTCGATTCTGGGCCGCGAGAATTTTTTGTTTCGATTTCTATTCTTTTACCCGTAATAGCTATTGGTATTTATCCAGATTTCGTTTTCTCATTATCAGTTGACAAAGTCGAAGCTCTTCTATCTAATTCTTTTTATCCATCATTTTTGTGAGTAAACCAAAAAAGCAAACATAAATCAATCATATGATTTTAAAAAGTGTTTGTTCGACACTTAAAAATAAGTCCTTTTTCTTCTCCTAAGTTTGAGTAAAATAAATTGGAAGTTTATTATAACCAGGTATGTAATCCAGGGAGAACCCTTTGAATCAAATCAAAGGGTTCTCCTTGGATTACATGAAGTTTTATTTTATACACTTATGCTGTCTTATGTTTATTTTCTATTTATCAAGTCCTTTCTTTATCTTTATCTTTAATTCAATTAGATGTAAATGAACCATAACTATGCAACCCTATTCCTAATAAATTAACCCCAAAATAGCATATCCAAATTATAAAAAAGCCCATCGAGGCTACAATTGCGGAATTTACACTTTCAATATTTTTATTTGTTCGAGTATGTAAATAAATCGAAAATAGGGTCCACGTAATAAATGCCCAAGTTTCCTTCGGATCCCAATTCCAATATGATCCCCATGCTTCATTAGCCCATACTGCTCCCGAAAGAATACCTATGGTTAAAAAGATAAACCCTAGACTAATAATACGATAACTCCAAAGATCCAATTGTTGAATCAATTGAAACCTGTAATAATTCCTAGAAGAAAGAAAAAAAGTGTTTGGTAAAAGATTATTTTTTTCTCTCACGTATTGAATCTCGCCCAGGGAAAACGATTCATTTACGAGATTATTGATTTTACTAAAAATCCTTAGGAATTTTCGAAATGTAATGACTAGAAGAGCTAGTGATAATAATGATCCGCATAAAAGAGCTGCATAGCCCAATACCATCATACTTACGTGCATCATTAACCAATGGGATTGGAGAGCTGGTACTAATATTTCGGATTGGTGCATTTCAGTTAAAAGGCCCGAAGTAGCAAAACCTTGGGTAAAAATAGCACTTGGCGTGGTTATTGCGTTTAAATTTAAATAGTTTTTATACTTTTTAAAATACGGAACCATATGAATAATGGAGAAACTCCATGAAAGAAAGATTAATGATTCGTATAAATTACTTAATGGTAAATATCCTAAATAAATCCAACGAGTAATTAATAATCCTGTTATACAGAAAAAAGTAGTCATCATCCCCTTTTCTGACGAATCATATAGTCCTACGATTTCATCGACTAATAAGGTTATCAAATGAATTGTAATTACAATTGAAACGACCGAAAAGGATATATGAGTTAATATATGCTCTAAAGTTGAAAATATCATAAACAATTTTAAATTCAAATAAAGGAAAGTTCCTCAATTCCCAATTTTTAGGATAGGAATTAAAATTGGGAATTGAATTCCATATAGGACTTATTCTTTTAGAATATGTCATGCCGCCACTCGGACTCGAACCGAGATGCTCTAGCACTGCTTCCTAAGAGCAGCGTGTCTACCGATTTCACCATAGCGGCTTGTTCTAAATTATAATAACCTATTTTTATTCAATCGTCGAGATTGAAGTAGTCAATTCAATATATATTATATATATTTAGGAAAGATTAAAATAAAAATTGTTGAATAAAAACTTTTTTAAAAATTATATTTTAACGTAACGATTTTAATAATAATCCGTATTTTTATTGGTCTATTTTTTAGTTATAGTGTTAGAATGTTCGTTTTATTTAACTTAACTACTGGGATTTTAAAATACTTTATTTTTTTATGCTCGAATAAAATCTAACTGGTGTAACTGGATAGTTATAACCTCACCTCAATCTATGGATTGAACTCAAAACGTTCTTTATGACTTGCATTTTCTTTTGACATTTTCTTTTGACTTAGTTTTTTAATAATTCATTTCTTACTGATTTATTTTATGAATCTTAAAAAATGCATTTTTTCGATGACATAAAAATCCTATTTTTATGTATCACGATTTTGTTAATATTAATATATGCAGGGGATTGTAACTCTTTGCATAGCTTTGTATTAAATGTCAGTATTGGTTTTAATTGTGTAGAGAATTTGTCTTAAGATTTAGCAAACAAAATATTGGTAGGTTTTGGGCCAGGCTAGGTATATTATGTAATAAAAAATTTCAACTTCTATCATAAGTATATCGTATTTCATATTATAATTGTAGCGTACTTAAAAAAAAAAATCATTTTGATTTTATAAATCAATTTATGTATATTACTTAAGTATATATTTCTATATTAATTATAGAAATATATACTTGTTGATTGATCTTTCAGTGGAAACATAGGGTCTAAAATTGGTGTATTTTTTATATAATCGTATTTTTAGTATAATCACTTAAAAAAGGGTTTTTCTTAATTGAATTTGCTTAAATTAAAAATTAGGGATATATAGTAATAATAATTTATAGAAAAAATGGTTTAGAGAATTTTAAAACACATTTTAAACTTAATTAATTAATTTTGACTACAAATTATATATATATTCTTCTATAATTAGTTTAATTAAGTATAAATTAAGTATATTAGATATATTAAATACTAGAGTTATTATTTTATGGTATAAAATAATAAAAGAGAAAAATCTTTTATTCTTGAATCGATGGGGATTCTTATTTTCCCCACCCTAAAAACAATAAAGCATACTCAAAAGAAACGTTAATCCTGTGCTTGCGTTTATTCTTTTTTCAAACAAAAGAGTATAGTATTATAATTTATATTTAAATTTATATAATTTAAATTTAGTAGACACAAGAATCCTTTTTTATTATAAAAGCGAAACCACTTCAATTTACTATTGCTATTGATTCGGTCAAAACAAAACATTAGAGAATATCCATTTTTCCTTTTATTTCTATTTAGATATTTTTTATTATATATATTTATATATATTAATAGATAATAGAATACATAAATTTATAATATATAATTTATAATAGAATTATAAAATAAAAATATAATTATTAAGTTAATATAATTTATAGTTTTTATAATATAGTTTTTATAATCTTTTGAGTATTATTTAAAATTAAGATTTTATTTTATATAAATTAAGTATTTGTATTTTATTTTAAAGTCTAAAATATTAATTTTCATTCTAAAATGTAGTACTATATTACTTAAGAATTTACTTAAGAATATAATACAAATTTTTATAAATTTTTTTTTTTTAACTTATAAAAAATTATAAAAATTTCCAATTATAAACAAATAAGACTGACTGCTTTTCGAGTCAGAACAACTCAGATTATTCCAATCTTTGATTATTTATTTGTTGCATAAAAAAAACTTTTTGAATTCCTTGTAGAAAGAGATTTACCTAACGAAAAAGCTTTCAATGCTGCCCAATATCCTTTCTTTTTCCAAATATTTTTACGAATCCGCTTTTTTGAGATAGAAGTACGTTTTTTCGGAACTGCCATTAAAAATTATAATAAGTTTTAATCCCTATAGTTGAATGTCAAAGACATCTATTGTTCAAAACCAATTGTTTTTTTTCTTATTAATTATCTAGCTATCTATTTATTTTCTAGATTGTACTCCCTTCATAAAAATATGAATATAGAAAAATCGCGTAACTAAATAAATAAAAAAAGTACGGGGAACAAAAAAAATAATAAAATCAAAAATATTTTTATTTTTTCTATTCCCGACAATATCGAATAATTCATATTTAGTTTATTGGTCCTCTTATATCCTCATTCAAACCCATATCTATAAAATTGAAATTTGCTATGCCATATAAATCTAATAGAGTAACGTTGATATGATAATCAAATAAAAACAAAAAAATACAAACAAAAAGATTATACCTTTCTTTATATCTCTATTTTATATCTCTGTCTAGTTTCTTTTTGTCGTCCTACATTGATTTATAGGTAATAAAAAGGGCAAAAATACATAATAAAAAAGATCCAAAGTTTTACTAAACCAACCTCTTGTTTTAAATTAATATAAAAAAATATTAAATCTAAGTAAAAAAATTACTATTTTTTTTTTCTTTTCTATGAATTATTAATTTAATTGGTCAAGCTCCCAAAAAGAGCAAGAGTATATATAATTTTAATTTTAAAATGTGCAAGAGACTAGTACTTAATCTATTATCTCTTAAAAACTAAAAACGCCAAGATAAATAATTTTCTAAAAGATATCTTAATAATTCCTCCTTTTAATTTTATGTTAAAGTTAAATTTTGGATGTCAGAGTTTGGAGATCAGAGCCTTTTATAAAAAAATAAAAGTCTAATATTAAAATTATATTACAATAAAAGACAATCAATTAGTTCCAAAATAAATTTTCAGAATAACCCCAAAAGAAATAACTTTATTGGGGATAAGTTAGGTTTTTTTTCTGATTCAGATCAAATACTGGTTTTGGTATAATTATTTATCTTTGCTTTATCAATATATAAATTAGTGTAATACGAAATAATAATGAAAATGGAAATCTCCATTTTCATTTTTTGGATATTCATCAAATTTGACTTAATAATAATATAATAATTGAATATTAATATTTAATATCAATATTACTATATAGTACTTTTTTTTCATCGTTTTCAATAGTAATTTGTTCATATCATTTGACAAATTTTAACTTCTTTATTTGAAATATTTAAAATAGTTGAAAAAGATTCAGAATAATTATAAAATTCTAGATTTTATTTTGTCTATTTTAAGTTTTTATTTTATTAACTGACCCCTTAGCATTTCAAAAGAAATAAGAACCGGTAAATCAGAAACAATTAATTAAGATAAAAATAAAAAGACTTTTTTCTTTTTTTAATTTATTTTTATGGAATATATATATCAATATTCATGGATTATAGCTTTAATCTCACTTCCAGTTCCGATATTAATAGGAGTAGGACTTTTACTTTTTCCAACGGCAACAAAAGATCTTCGCCGTATGTGGGTTTTTCCAAGTGTTTTATTGTTAAGTATAGTTATGCTTTTTTCAACTTATCTAGTTATTCAACAAATAAATAAACCGTCTATCTATCTATCTATATGGTCTTGGACTATAAATAATGACTTTTCGTTAGAATTTGGCTATTTGGTTGACCCACTTACTTCTATTATGTTAATATTAATTACTACTGTTGGAGTTTTGGTTCTTATTTATAGTGACAATTATATGTCTTATGATCAGGGATATTTGCGATTTTTTGCTTATATTAGTTTATTCATTACTTCAATGGTAGGATTAGTTACTAGTTCTAATCTAATACAAATTTATTTTTTTTGGGAATTAGTTGGAATGTGTTCTTATCTATTAATAGGTTTTTGGTTCACACGACCTACTGCAGCAAATGCTTGTCAAAAAGCTTTTGTAACTAATCGTGTCGGAGATTTTGGTTTATTATTAGGAATTTTAGGTTTTTATTGGATAACGGGCAGTTTGGAATTTCGGGGTTTGTTTGAAATATTCAATAACTTGGTTTCTAATAATGAGGTTAATCATTTATTTGCTACTTTGTGTGCTTTTCTATTATTTGCTGGTGCAATTGCTAAATCTGCCCAATTTCCCCTTCATGTATGGTTACCTGATGCTATGGAAGGGCCTACCCCTATTTCAGCTCTTATACATGCTGCTACTATGGTAGCGGCTGGAATTTTTCTTGGAGCTCGGCTTCTTCCGCTTTTCATAGTTATACCTTATATAATGAATCTAATAGCTTTGATAGGTATAATAACATTATTCTTAGGGACCACTTTAGCTCTTGCTCAAAAGGATATTAAGAGGGGTTTAGCTTATTCTACAATGTCTCAATTGGGTTATATGATGTTGGCTCTAGGTATGGGTTCTTATCGGGCTGCTTTGTTTCATTTGATTACTCATGCTTATTCCAAAGCATTGTTGTTTTTAGGATCTGGATCTATTATTCATTCAATGGAAACTATTGTTGGATATTCTCCAGATAAAAGTCAGAATATGATTCTTATGGGGGGTTTAAAAAAACATGTACCAATTACAAAAACATCTTTTTTATTAGGTACACTTTCTCTTTGTGGTATTCCACCTCTTGGATGTTTTTGGTCCAAAGATGAAATTCTTAATGATAGTTGGTTGTATTCACCAATTTTTGCAATAATAGCTTTTTCCACAGCGGGATTAACTGCATTTTATATGTTTCGGATCTATTTACTTACTTTTGAGGGACATTTAAATGTTTATTTTCAAACTTACAGTAATAAAAAACGAAGTTCTGTTTATTCAATATCTTTATGGGGGAGAGAAGAGCAAAAGTGGATTAAAACAAAATTTCACTTATTACCTTTATTAACCATGAATAATAACAAAAGGACTTCTTTTTTTTTTTTAAGAAATATCCAATTAATAGAAATGTAAGAAATATGAGGGGACCTATTATTACTATTCCTAATTTCGGT